GGACGTTTTTTTTATGTTTTAAGAAAAATTTTATTTACCGGATAGTTGTATATTTCAATTTGAATTAGGGATTCCGTGTACAAGGTTCTTAACTGCTGATCATATATGTATTACCATTTTAGATTACAATAAAAAAAGGAAGGAGATTTTTCAATGCGAGATCTAAAAACATATCTTTCCGTGGCACCGGTATTAAGTACTCTATGGTTCGGGTCTTTAGCAGGTCTATTGATAGAGATTAATCGTTTTTTCCCAGATGCGTTGACATTCCCCTTTTTTTGATTCTAGTTATTGATACGGTACCAAATAACGAAGATTCGAGATAAAATTAAATATTTGTGACTAATCCTTTGCCCCCTTTTTCTCTTTTTTCCTTTTAGAATAAAAGGGAGGAAAGAGAAAAAAGAAAGGTGTATTCAACAGCTTCGAGACTTGGGTTCAAGTTTGAATTAAATAAATTATTAAATTCAAAAATAAACTAGGGATGGAGGTATAATAAACAGGGTGGGGCCTAGATCTAGGACAAGACTCTTATACCGGGGGTACTTAAATGTAAATGAAATACTGTGATTTGAAATAAAGTTTAGAAATTTTTTTAGTATATTGATTGCAGGGAAATTTTTCATAATTGGATTTCAAGTTAATAACTTCTATTTTTCCTTCCTTTCTTCTTCTTCGTTTCGGATCGAAAATAGAAGAGTTGAGTAAATCAAAAATACAAAGGGGGTTCATGGCCAAGGGGAAAGATGCCCGAATAACGGTTATTTTGGAATGTACCGGTTGTGTTCGAAACGGTGTTAATAAGGTATCAACGGGTATTTCCAGATATATTACTGAAAAGAATCGTCACAACACGCCTAATCGATTGGAATTGAGAAAATTCTGTCCATTTTGTTACAAACATACGATTCATGGGGAGATAAAGAAATAGATCGAATCGAGCACATGTATGTAACCCTTCCTTGGAAGGGTAAGAATGACATTCTATATATAACATAACATAATTAAATATAAACAAACCAAATCCTATTTATTCTAATTCATTTTAGATCCGACCGAAATAGGATTTTCGAGATAAGGAATAAACATAAGGAATAAACTAAACAAACCATGGATAAATCCAAGCGACCTTTTCTTAAATCCAAGCGATCTTTTCGTAGGCGTTTGCCCCCGATTCAATCGGGGGATCGAATTGATTATAGAAACATGAGTTTAATTAGTCGATTTATTAGCGAACAAGGAAAAATATTATCTAGACGGGTGAATAGATTGACCTTGAAACAACAACGATTAATTACTATTGCTATAAAACAAGCTCGTATTTTATCTTTGTTACCTTTTCTTAATAATGAGAAACAGTTTGAAAGAACCGAGTCGACCACCAAAACTGCGGGTCTTCGAGCCAGAAATAAATAGGCTTACTCTTTCGTTACTTGAATAAAAAGTAAAATCCGAACTAAAACGCAGATTGATGTTTTGTTCGAAAAATATGAAAAATACATATTTAATTATCGTGTTGTAAGAAAAAAAAGAATCGGGTAAGAATCGGGTAAGAATCGGGTAAGAATAAAGATTTTTTTTGAGTGTGTTCATTCATTTTGACTTTACCCTCCCGGAGTTCATTCTCCGGGGAACTCCGTTTAAATTATTCCGGTGGATTCTTTCCAATCTACTTCTTTTATGATCTCATTGGAAATCATATAAAGACAATTTTTATTTGATATAGCTATTTGTGCAAGTATTTTACGATTAAGAAGCACCTGTTTCTTATATAGGTCATGTATTAATCTACTATAACTAGAGGATACCCCTATTTCACGAATTACTGCGTTTATTCGAGTGATCCACAAACGGCGAAAATTTCTCTTTTGCTTATCCCTATCCCGATGAGACGAAACCAAAGCTCTTATTTTCTGTTGAGTAATTGTTCGAGTAAGTCTTGAATGAGCCCCTCGAAAGCTTGATGCAAATAAACGAATTTTTGTTCTACGTCTACGAGCTATATTTCCCCGTCTAATTCTGGTCATTGAATAAATGAAACTTTGACGAATAACTAATAGATTTCCTTTCTTTCAGTTATTCTTTTTCCCTTTCCTAGTCTATTAATAACAAAGCTTTTTTCCAATGTATAAACTAAAAATTCCAATGACTTTGGCTACTATAACCTTCCCGACCACTATTTTTATTTTTTCTAGACATTTCACTTCGAAATAATAAATTTTATTTTACTAGGTATCAAAATATAATAAATAAAAAATATAAATGGATAAAGAAATAGTGGCTTCCTTCGTTTATATGGTTACTTCTTAAACGGTGAGGTTTTCTCTATACACCGGAGCCTTTACTTCATTTAATATTGGTAACTTGTATAGTTCACATTCTTTGGCTCTACCCATGAATTATCCAGTAATAGGTCTTTCACGATTAGATCTACTTACACAGTAACGGTATTTAATTATGAAAGTTGGCTGGGTAGCTAACCCTGTTAGTCCGTTCTTGC